AATGGAGAGCCTGATTAAAGGATTATCGTGATAGGATAAAATATGTAGACTCAGTCTACCCTCATTACATCCAACAGAATCAAACTATCACCATCAAGCATCAAAAGCCAACGTGCACCATACACCAAGATGTAAAACTAAAACCTAAACGTAGAAAAGTAAGCTAAATAAGCTAATGGGTTCATACCCCATAAATAGAGTAAACAACTCTCTTCTCTGATGCCCAGCAACTCAACCAAAATCCTCTTACTAACCACTTTGGTAAGAGGTGTATTAGTATCTGTATCCTCCAATTCATGGCTCGGCGCATGAATGGGCCTGGAAATCAACCTAATATCCTTCATCCCCCTAATATCCAACGTCAAAAACATGTACAACACGGAAGCATCACTAAAATACTTCATTGTACAAGCACTAGCCTCAGCAACTCTACTATTCATGGTAGTGATAAAGACGCTAACGGAAGACTTATTTGCCCTAGAAGGAACCGCATACACACCAATAATCATCTGCACCCCCCTCCTGTTAAAAAGTGGAGCCGCACCACTCCACTGATGATTCCCAGGAGTAATAGAAGGATTAAGATGGGAAAATTGCGCATTACTAATGACAGTACAAAAGGCTGCCCCACTAATACTACTGTCATACCTAATCGAGATCAACACTTTTACACTAAGAATTATTTTAACATCAACAATCGTAGGAGCAATCGGAGGGTTAAACCAAACCTCCATGCGAAAGATCCTAACCTACTCATCAATCAACCACACCGGCTGAATGCTAATTGCACTAACCCTAAGAGAAAACTTATGAATAGTGTACTTCCTAATTTACTCAACCCTAGCACTAACAGTTGTGTCCGCCATTAAACTATCCGGAGTATCATTCATCAACCAAACCATAATAACAAACAGGGAAGCCACCTTAATGAAATTCATGATATTCACATCCCTGCTATCCCTAGGCGGATTGCCACCATTCCTAGGATTCCTGCCAAAATGAATCATCATCCAAGCCATAATTACAAACAGACTAGTCCCCCTAGCAACAATTGTAGTAGTAACATCCCTAATCACCCTATACTACTACCTAAAAATCTCTTACTCAAGATTTATAATCTTAAACACAGAGCCAAAGTGGAACTTAAGTTCCCACAAAACCAAGAAATCAAGAAGCACCAAAGCACTACTCCTATCATCAATTTCCATAGCAGGGATAGCGGCATGCACTATCATCGCAAACATCAACTAAAATAAAGACCAAGGCCTTAAGTTAAACAAACTAATAACCTTCAAAGCTATCAATAAAGGGTTACCTTTAGGCCTTGGTAAGAACTCAACTCACCCCTATAGAATTGCATTCTATAATCACAAAATGAATACAAGGCCACAAACACAATAGTGGAAAAGTAACGTAAACACTTCTAAATAGATTTACAGCCTATCGCCTACTCATTAATCTCAGCCACTCCACTAATCTTCACCCGATGATTCTTCTCAACTAATCACAAAGACATTGGAACACTATACTTCGTGTTTGGAGCATGATCAGGAATAGTTGGCACATCCCTAAGAATACTGATCCGAACAGAACTTGGACAGCCCGGATCCCTAATTGGAGACGACCAAATCTACAACGTTATTGTCACAGCCCATGCCTTCGTCATAATTTTCTTCATAGTTATGCCAATTATAATTGGGGGATTTGGAAACTGACTGGTACCACTCATACTAGGAGCGCCAGACATGGCATTCCCCCGAATGAACAACATGAGATTCTGGCTCCTCCCGCCATCACTTACACTTCTTCTCACTAGTAGAACCGTAGAAAGCGGTGCAGGAACAGGATGAACAGTATACCCACCCCTTGCAAGAGGAATTGCACATGCCGGAGCATCTGTAGACCTAGCCATCTTCTCACTGCACTTGGCGGGGGTATCCTCCATTCTAGGGGCAGTTAACTTCATCTCAACAACGATCAACATAAAACCAAAAAGCATAAAACCAGAACGAATCCCACTATTTGTATGATCAGTGGCCATCACAGCTCTTCTACTGCTACTATCACTACCAGTTCTAGCAGGAGCAATCACCATACTACTAACCGACCGAAACCTAAACACATCCTTCTTCGACCCAGCAGGAGGGGGAGACCCAATCCTGTATCAACACTTATTTTGATTCTTCGGGCACCCAGAGGTGTATATCCTCATCCTACCAGGGTTTGGTATAATCTCCCACATCATCTGCCACGAGAGAGGGAAAAAGGAAGCATTTGGAAACCTAGGAATAATCTTTGCCATACTAGCAATTGGACTATTAGGCTTCGTAGTATGGGCACACCACATATTCACAGTAGGAATAGATGTTGACACACGAGCCTACTTCACATCAGCAACAATAATTATTGCAGTACCAACAGGAATTAAAATCTTCAGATGACTTGCAACCATGTATGGTACCCGTATAACTTACAGAGCAGCATGCCTATGGGCCCTAGGGTTCGTATTCCTATTCACAATAGGAGGACTAACCGGCGTAGTACTAGCAAACTCATCAATCGACATCGTATTACATGATACTTACTACGTAGTAGCACACTTCCACTACGTCCTATCCATAGGAGCAGTGTTTGCAATCATAGGAGGATTTGTTCAATGATTCCCTCTATTCACAGGGCTCACTATAAACCCGAAATGACTAAAAGCCCAATTTGCTGTAATATTCGCAGGAGTGAACATAACATTCTTCCCACAACACTTCCTAGGGCTAGCTGGAATACCACGACGATACTCAGACTACCCAGACGCCTACACAACATGAAACATCATCTCATCAATAGGGTCCACAATCTCATTTGTAAGTGTGATAATATTCCTATTCATCATATGAGAAAGAATTTCATCAAACCGGCAAGTTTTATTCCCCACACACACAAGAAATTCAGTAGAATGACTACAAAATCTCCCACCGGCAGAACACAGTTACTCGGAATTGCCAACCATCTCAATAACTACTAACTAATCAAATCTAACGTGGCAGATAAGTGCGGTGGATTTAAGCTCCACAAATAAAGTATTTAAAGCTTTCATTAGAAACAACAATGACAACATGATTAAACTTAAGACTTCAAGATAGAGCATCACCAATCATAGAACAATTAATTTTCTTCCATGACCATGCCCTAATAATTATACTAATAATTATCACAACAGTTATATACACAATAATCAGAATCATCCAAAATAAACAAACCAGCCGATTTATTCTAGAAGGCCAAATAATCGAAACCGTCTGAACCATTGCACCAGCAATCATCTTAGTATTCATTGCGATACCCTCCCTTCGACTACTATACCTAATGGACGAAGTACATAACCCAGCATTAACACTAAAAGCAGTAGGACACCAATGATACTGAAGATATGAATATTCAGACTTTACAAAACTAGAATTCGACTCATATATAACACAAGATCATCAAACGGACCTATTCCGCCTACTAGACACAGACAACCGAATTGTATTACCAATAAACTCACCAATTCGAGTAATCGTGACGGCAGCGGATGTATTACACTCCTGAACAGTACCCAGCCTAGGAATTAAAACAGACGCCACACCAGGCCGATTAAACCAAGTAAGATTCTCAATCAACCGACCAGGTCTCCTATACGGACAATGCTCAGAAATCTGTGGAGCAAATCACAGATTCATACCAATCACAATCGAAAGAGTAACAACGAGCCAATTTATTAACTGAGCTTCAAAGATAAGAGACTCATCAGATGACTGAAAGCAAGTAATGGTCTCTTAAACCAGCTCATGGTATTCTAGCAAATACCTCTGATGATGAAGGATTAGTTAATTGCCATAACATCAGAATGTCAAACTGAAATAATCAAAAAGATATCCTTCTATACCCCAAATAATACCTATAGAATGAACAATACTCTACATTAGATTTCTAGCAACATTTCTAATATTTAACATTATAAATTACTTCAACCAACCACCAAGAAGAACAACAACAGACAAAAAAATAATCACCACCAACAAAATAAACTGAAAATGATAAGAAACCTATTCTCAATTTTTGATCCAACAACAGAAATTAGAAACTTACCATTAAATTGATCAAGAACAATCATTGGACTAATACTAATTCCAACAAGAATTTGACTAATTCCATCACGCAATAGTATAATAATAAGTACCCTAATAAATAAACTACACCAAGAAATAAAAACAATCCTAAGAAAAGGAAACGAAAATAAAGGAAATTCATTTATTCTAACATCACTATTCCTTATAATCCTAATAAATAACTTCCTAGGATTATTCCCATACATCTTTACCAGAACTAGACATCTAACACTCACACTCACGCTAGCCCTACCGATATGAGTAAGATTTATACTATTTGGATGAATCAAAAACACAAACCACATATTTGAACACCTAGTCCCACAAGGAACCCCAACTATACTAATACCATTCATGGTCATTATTGAAACGATCAGTAACCTAATCCGACCAGGAACACTAGCAGTACGACTAACCGCAAACATAATTGCAGGACACCTCCTACTGACCCTACTAGGAAGCAACGGACCGTCAATAAGCCATACAATATTAACAGTTCTAATTACAGCACAAATCCTATTGCTAATTCTAGAAGCAGCTGTAGCCATCATCCAATCATATGTATTCGCAATCTTAAGAACCTTATACTCTAGAGAAGTAAACTAATGTCAATACACGAAAACCACCCATTCCACATAGTAAATAAAAGACCCTGACCACTCACAGGAGCCATCGGAGCAATAGTAACACTAATAGGTCTGATCAAATGATTCCACCAATACGACAATAGCCTACTAGGAATTGGAGCAATCATTACCACAATGACAATAATTCAGTGATGACGAGACGTAACACGAGAAGGAACATACCAAGGACTACACACAAAAACGGTCACAAAAGGCCTACGATGAGGTATAATCCTATTTATTGTATCAGAAGTCTTATTCTTCGTATCCTTCTTCTGAGCATTTTTCCATAGAAGACTATCACCAACAATCGAACTAGGATCCACCTGACCTCCAACAGGAATCCAACCATTCAACCCCATACAAGTACCCCTACTAAATACAGCAATCTTGCTCGCCTCAGGAGTAACCGTAACATGAGCACACCACAGACTACTAGAAAACAATGCCACCCAAGCAACCCAAGGACTATTTTTCACAGTCCTACTAGGACTATACTTCACAGCCTTACAAGCATACGAATACATTGAAGCACCATTTACAATCGCAGATTCCGCATACGGGTCCACCTTTTTTATAGCAACCGGATTCCACGGACTACACGTAATTATTGGAACAACCTTTCTAACTACATGCTTAATACGCCAAACAACGCTACACTTCTCATCAAATCATCACTTCGGATTCGAAGCAGCAGCATGATACTGACACTTCGTAGACGTAGTCTGATTATTCCTATACATCTCAATCTACTGATGAGGTAGATATTTATCTAATACAAGAGAGTATACTTGACTTCCAATCAAGAAATTTGTGAAAACAAGATAAATAATAATAATAATCACAACAACAGCAATATCAACAATTATCCTATCCACAGCCATTATAATACTAACAACCCTAATCTCAAAAAAAAATAACGAAGACCGAGAAAAAAGATCCCCATTCGAGTGCGGGTTCGATCCAAAAAACTCCGCACGACTCCCATTCTCATCACGATTCTTCCTAATTGCAGTAATCTTCATGATTTTTGACGTAGAAATTGCACTACTACTACCTATACCAATTACCATAACAACCTCAAACATAAAAGCATGAATAACAATTAGAACCCTATTCCTACTAATCCTAGTTATTGGCCTATACCACGAATGAAACCAAGGGTCCCTTGAATGAAGAAACTAGGGGACTATAGTTAACAATAACATTTGAGTTGCATTCAAAAAGTACTACACACAGTAGTTAGCCTCAACCAAGTGAGAAGCAAATATTGCAATCAGTTTCGACCTGATCTTAGATAAGAAATTATCCACACTTTTAAGCCCAACTTAACTGAAACCAAAAAGAGGTATATTATTGTTAATAATAAAAATGAATTAACTATTCCAGTTAAGGAAGTGAACAGAAAAGTGAATGCTGCTAACTTATCACTATAGCGGTTAAAGTCCGTTTACACTTCTATTTATATAGTTTAGAAAAACATTACATTTTCACTGTAAAGACAAAGAAACCTTTTATAAATATTAACACTTAAAGGTAACAAAATACCACATCAACATCTTCAGTGTTGCGCTCTAAATAAACATAAGCTATTTAAGTAATAAATAATAACAAACAATAAAATAACAACCCACATAACAAAAACCCCTAAAAATACCCTTAAACTATTATATTGAAACCACTGATTAACCCTGCCGAAACTAAAAAGAACCCAGTAAATACCTTGCCCACCAAAGTACTCCATTCAACCAGAATCATAAACCCTTGTCGACTCATAACCGACCTCCAATGGCCAAAAAGAAACACCGTAAGTAGACAAAAATGGTATATACCACATAGAACCAGCAAACGAAGAAGAACTATACCAACCCATAGAAAATAAGTAATCACCAAAAACAAACCCAGCTGCCTCATAGCCAACCCAACCACCTAAAAAAATTATCAACAAGGTAAGAAACCTTAAATAATAAGGCAAACAAATAACAGAGGGAGTAGGACAAATCAACCACATAAGAGAACTACCACCAAAAATAGATATAACCAATAAACCAACCATGCCATATACTATATTATAACTGGTCTCAACCACTGAATGAGAAGAAACAAAATTAAAGTCACCGCACATAACAAAGTAAAACAAACGAAAAGAGTAACAAACCGTCAAACCAGTAGATAGAAACAATAAAAGAAACCCAAATACATTTACATATCTCATAGAAAACATCTCCAAAATAAAATCCCTAGAATAAAATCCAGACAAAAAAGGTATCCCACAAAGAGCAAAATTAGAAACCATCAAACAAGAAGAAGTAAAAGGCATATAAACAGACAAACCACCCATAAACCGAATATCCTGAGAGTCACCCATAGAATGAATTACACCACCAGCACACATAAACAACAAGGCCTTAAACAAAGCATGAGTCAGCAAATGAAAAAAAGCCAAACCAGAAAGACCAATAGAAATAGTTATAATTATAAGACCCAATTGACTCAAAGTTGATAAAGCAATAATCCTCCTCAAATCATACTCAAAATTAGCCCCAAGGCCGGCTATAAATATAGTCAACCCAGAAATCAATAACAAAAAAACATTCAACCAGAAACCAAAGGAAGGGCTGAAACGAATCAACAAATAAACCCCAGCAGTGACCAAAGTAGAAGAATGAACTAAAGCAGACACAGGAGTAGGAGCAGCCATAGCTGCCGGCAACCAAGAAGAAAATGGAATCTGAGCACTCCTAGTCATAGCAGCCAAAACAACAAGAAACGAAATCAACTCCATCTCAACGGAACCCGATAAAACATCCAAATAATAAATAAAACTCCAACTACCAAAATTAATCATCCAAGCAATAACCATTAGCAAAGCAACATCACCAATCCGATTTGACAAAACAGTCAACATACCAGCACCATAAGACCTCACATTCTGATAATAAATCACTAACAGATAAGAAACCAATCCCAATCCATCTCAACCTAACAGAATACTAATCATATTAGGACTAACAATCAAAAACATTATAGAAACAACAAATATCAAAACCAATAAAATAAACCGGAAAATATCCAAATCACCAAACATATAATCGTCACTATAAAGAATAACCAAAGAAGAAATAATAAAAACAAACCCCATAAACAACAAAGACATCCAATCAAACAAAAATGTCATAACAACAGATCTACCATTCAACGTAACAATACCTCAATCAACGAAATAAACTAAATCACTCATAATAAAATATATTCCTCCCAAACAACAAAATCACCCCAAAAGAAACAAAAAAATAAATCTAATAAAACAAATAGACATAAATCTAAAATAAAAACTATATCATCGGCACCACAAACCAATATTCTATCACTTAAACTATTTAGATAAACAAATAATAAAACAGGCCAACCATTATTAAACCCAAAAAACAGTAACATCCACCCTCAAAATAATGAAATTTAACGGAAACCAATGCAAAAACAACAATAAAAACTCACGGGCATAGCCCAGAGAGCAAGTATAAAGGCCAGAATAAATGGAACCATGCTGACTATAAGAATACATATACAAAGTATAAGCAGCACTAAAAAAGGACAAAAGAACCAAAACCAGCATGAGAAGCCAAGACCAAGATACTAAACTACTTAACAGGCCAATCTCACCAAGAAGATTAAGAGAAGGGGGAGCAGCCATATTACATGCACTCAACAAAAACCACCACATAGTCATTCTAGGCATCAAATTCATCAAACCCCTATTAACTAAAAGGCTCCGTCTACCAAAACGCTCATAAGAAATATTAGACAAACAAAAAAGACCGGAAGAACACAAACCATGAGCAACTATCAAAACATAAGATCTACACATTCCTCAATATCTTAATGTCATAATACCCCCAATAACCATACTCATATGAGCCACAGAAGAGTAGGCAATCAACGACCTCAAATCAGTTTGCCGTATACAAAATAAACTAACAAAAAATCCGCCAACCAAACTCAAAGAAATCCAAACAAATCTAAACACAAAGCCAAACTTAAACAACACAGGAAAAACACGAACAAGACCATAACCACCCAGCTTCAATAAAACCCCAGCCAAAATCATAGAACCAGAAACAGGGGCCTCAACATGAGCCCTAGGAAGCCACAAATGAACCATAAACATTGGCATCCTAACCAAAAAGGCAAAAACCATACAAACATAAAACAAACCACCAGACAAGAAACCACTACCACACAACAAAAATAAACACAAAGAACATAAACAATTATAAACAAACAAAATACCCACCAACAAGGGAAGAGAGGCCAATAAGGTATAAAACAACAAATAAATACCAGCCTGAACACGCTCAGGTTGATACCCCCAACCCAAAATTAAGAACAAAGTAGGAATTAATCTACTCTCAAAAAAAATGTAAAAAGAAAGCAAACTAATTCTACTAAAAGTACAATACAACATAATAGTAAGAAAAATAACAACAAATAAAAAAAAACCAGGAAAATAAACCAACCGGAAGACAGACTCTCTAGCCAAAATCATAAGAACACAAATCCATAAACTGAGGAAGATAAGCCCATAAGAAATTAAATCACAACCAAAAAAATAACCTAAACTACCCCAACAAAAGAAATAAGGAAAGGAAAAAAAATAAAGGAAAGAAACAAAAAACAACAAAGAACAAACTAGCCACCAAAGCTCAGAAACCAAACACAACGGGATTAAAAAAATCAGAAAACAAAGAAACCTTAACATTGAAGAACACTATAAGACTGAAAATAGTCATTCCCATGACTACGAACCATAGAAACCAAAATAGATAAACCCAAAGAACCCTCACAAACAGAAAAAACTAAAAAATAAACAACAAAGAACAACCCATAATTAAAACTACACAAATAAAAATAAATAGAAAGATAAAGGACCAAAACAATAAACTCCAATCTTAACAGAGTAATCAACAAATGTTTACGACTAGAGCAAAAAACCCAAATACCACAAAGATAAATAATAAAAAAATACAACCACATTGACATTAAATAAAAGAAAGTTTTAATAATTTAATAAAAAATATTGGTCTTGTAAACCAAAAATAAGTGTAACCTTTTAAAACTTCAGAGGAAAGGCAGCCAACACCATTTCATTAATCCCCAAAACTAATATTTTACATAAAATACCCCCTGACATAATAAAAATTCTCATATCAACAAGAATAATAACAAGATTAACATTCACACAAATAAAACACCCACTAGCCATAGGGATAATGTTACTGATCCAAACAACAATGATATGCCTAATAAGAGGAATAATGTACAAAAGATTCTGATTCTCTTACATCCTATTTATAATCATAGTAGGAGGGATGCTAGTTCTATTCATGTACATAACAAGACTAGCATCAAACGAAATATTCTCACCATCAAACAAAGTAATCATAACCGCACTACTACTGCTACCCATACTAACCTACCTAATACCATCACCAATTAACAACAAAGAAATAACTGAACACAACAATATAACAGAAAACGAAATTACAACAACAACCGCCGTTATATACAACCAAATAATAGGAACAATAACAACCTTGCTAGTCCTATATATGCTACTAACACTAATTGTAGTAGTAAACATCATTAACGTATCAAAGGGGCCCCTACGACACACAAATTAATGAACAAACCCTTACGAAACAAACACCCCCTATTCAAAATTGCCAACAACGCCCTAGTAGATTTACCAACACCATCAACAATCAGAGGATGATGAAACTTCGGGTCACTGCTAGGAATCTGCTTAGTAGTGCAAATCATAACAGGATTATTCCTAGCCATACACTACTGCCCAAGCATCGACACTGCCTTTAACAGAGTCAGACACATCTGCCGGGACGTAAACTATGGATGACTCCTACGCACCCTACACGCAAACGGAGCATCACTATTCTTCGTATGTATTTACCTACACACCGGACGAAATCTATACTACGGATCATACAACTTCCTACATACATGATCAGTAGGAGTACTAATCCTATTCGTAACCATAGCAACAGCATTTCTAGGATATGTCCTACCATGAGGGCAAATATCATTCTGAGGAGCCACTGTAATTACCAACCTACTATCAGCCATCCCATACATGGGGAAAGAAATTGTACAATGAGTATGAGGAGGCTTCGCAGTAGACAACGCTACACTAACGCGATTCTTTGCCCTCCACTTCCTAATGCCATTTGCAATCACAGCCATAGTAATAATCCACCTACTATTCCTCCACCAAACGGGATCAAACAACCCAATAGGACTTAACAAAAACACAGACAAAATCCCATTCCACCCCTACTTCACAGTAAAGGACACCCTGGGGTTCGCAATCACCCTCATAATATTAACAATCCTAACCCTAAAGGAACCATACCTACTGGGAGACCCAGACAACTTTACACCAGCAAATCCACTAGTAACACCAGTACACATTCAACCAGAATGATACTTCCTATTCGCATACGCAATCCTACGATCAATCCCCAATAAACTAGGAGGAGTAATTGCCCTTGCAATATCAATCGCAATCCTATTCATTATACCAACAAACAAATCCAAATTCCGAGGAGTACAATTCTACCCAATCAACCAAGTACTATTCTGAATAATAACAAACACGGTCATCCTCCTAACATGAATTGGAGCCCGACCCGTAGAAGACCCATACATCCTAACAGGACAAATCCTAACAACCCTATACTTCGCATACTACCTAATAAACCCAACAACATTAAAACTATGAGATAAAATAACAAACTAAGTTAAAAAGCCAGGACGCCTGATGTCTTGAAAACATCATGAAAGAAGTTCAAACCTTCTATTAACTTCATACCTAAATTAATACACTATAACAAAGAAAAAATAAAACACCTAAACCCAACAAAAAAAAGAAGATAGTTCAATGAAAGAGGCAGAAACCCCCTTCAAGCCAAATACATCAACCTATCATAACGGAACCGCGGTAAAGTACCCCGAACCCAAACAAACAGAAAGGAAACAAAAACCATCTTAACATAAAAAAGGAAAGAATAAAGATCACTACCCAAAAAAATAATACAAAACAACAATCTCATAAAAAGAATACTAGCATACTCAGCCAAAAAAATTAAAGCAAACCCACCACCACCATACTCAACATTAAACCCAGAAACAAGCTCAGACTCACCCTCAGCAAAATCAAAAGGAGTACGATTTGTTTCAGCTAAACAAGAAATAAATCAAACAAAAGACAAGGGAAGAGAAAAAAAAATTAATCACAAATAAGTCTGAAAAAAGAAAAAATACACCAAATCATAACTAAAAACCAAAACAACAAAAGAAAGCAAAATAAAAGCCAATCTCACCTCATAGGAAATAGTCTGAGCCAAAGCACGCAGACCTCCCAACAAAGAATAACCAGAATTAGAAGACCACCCAGCAATCATAACAGTATACACCCCAAGACTGGTACAAGCCAAAAAGAAAAGAAGACCTAACTCAAAAGAAATAAAACCGCTCAAATAAGGAATCAACAACCAAACCAATAAAGAAAGAAAAAACCCAAAAACAGGAGAAAAATAATAAATCAAATAATTAGAAACTAAAGGAAAATACTGCTCCCTAGAAAATAACTTAATCGCATCACTAAAAGGCTGGAAAATACCAACAAATCCAACCTTATTAGGACCCTTACGAATATGAATATACCCTAAAACCTTACGCTCCATTAACGTAAGAAAAGCCACACCCACCATAACAAAAATTACCAACAACAAATAAACAACCACAAGAAAAACAATACTCAACACATACTACTTGTAAATAAAACTTTTACATTAATAGATTCTAAATCCAATGCACTTATCTGCCAAAATAGTTAACCACTGTTAATAATATACAAACACACAAAATTATTCCAAATACCCGGTCCTCTCGTACTAAGATATAAAAACACATTATAGATAGAAACCAACCTGGCTCACGCCGGTCTGAACTCAGATCATGTAAGATTTTAAAGGTCGAACAGACCCAATCAATTCAGCTCCTACACCAAAAATTAACCTTAATCCAACATCGAGGTCGCAAACCCCCCTGCCAATAAGAACTCTCAAGGAAGATAACGCTGTTATCCCTAAGGTAATTTAATCTTACAATCAAAATAAATGGATCAAAATAAACATAAATAAATATACCAAACAAAAAGAGGAGTTAAATACATTCCTCCCATCACCCCAACAAAACAATAAGAATACAAAATAACCAAAAACAAACAAAAACAAAAGTAAACCCAATGTCAAACTCTATAGGGTCTTCTCGTCCCATAAAAACATTTAAGAATTTTAACTCAAAAACCAAATTCAATAAATAAATTCACATCCAAGACAGCCCATGCCTCGTCAAGCCATTCATACCAGATCACAATTAAAGAACTAATGATTACGCTACCTTTGCACGGTCAAAATACCGCGGCCCTTTAACCATCCGTGTCAGTGGGCAGGCCATACTTCAAAAACTAACAAGAAAAGATGTTTTTGTTAAACAGGCGGACATAAAACTTTGCCTAATTCCTCAAAAGAAATTAGCACCCAAAAAACGATACAAAAATAAAATTTACTAATTCCATAATAATTACTACACAAAAAAAGACAAAGAGAACATTCCAATAAACCACTAAATCAAACAAACAAATCAAAAACAGAACAAATAAAATTTTAACATAATCAAGCCGAAAATCACTATAAAATCCACAAAACTTAAAACAAACAAAAAATTATAAAAATAAAACGAAGAGCTAATCCCCCTCAATCTTAACGTCAAATAAAACAAAATCAAACCAAAAGTAACAACTAAATAAGACGCATGAATTAAATTCATTTCTTGGAAAACCAGAGACCACCAAAAACGAATAACATTTCACTGCCAATGACCTATTATTAATACTACTGAAACAGTAACCAACATAAACCATTAACTCTTTTAGAATCGGGAAATAAAAATAAATAATAAAATTCAATGAACCCTGATACACAAGGTACAACAAACAAAATCAGCTTTTAACAAAACAATTAACTTCCCCTCACGGTACAAATAAACTATCGTAACAAAAATTAAATCAAAAACTTACAAAAACAAAAATGATACTTCAATAAACAACCACAAACCCAACAAAAACACAACGAGAAAATAAATAAATCAGACCATGCCGAATCGCACGACAAAATAATTCAGCGTAAATGAAAACTCAACTAAAGAACTGGCCTGTAATCATTCCAGCCACACCTTCCGGTACAGCCACTTTGTTACGACTTATCTCATTAACAACTAAACGAGAGCGACGGGCGATGTGTGCATATCTCAGAACCAATTATCATGAAAACAATCTACAAAACATTACAACCAAATCCAATTTCATGCAAATATTCAAATCAAACAATCCAAACAACAAATAACAATGTAATCCATCATACACTTGGGAAAGGCTGCACCTTGACCTGAAATAAACCAAAGTAAAGAAACCAGAAAATTTACCAACACTCTAAAAAGACAATCAATAAACGGCGGTATACAAACCACTAAGCCCCAAGTAAGGTCCAACGCGGACTATCGATAACGAGACAGATTCCTCTGAATGGAATAAGATACCGCCAAATTCTTTAAGTTTCAAGAACATAACTAATACTACTCAGGCACAAAAATTAACGCTCAAAAATAATAGGGTATCTAATCCTAGTTTAAAATAAGAGTTTCATAGCCTCCAAACAAATAAAAAACAGCAACAAAAAATAAAAATTTCACCTAAAAACAAACAAAAGAAAATCAAACACTAAACATATAACTACAATTAAGCCAAACACATTCAAACGCTTCCAAAGTATAACCGCGGCTGCTGGCACAAAATTTAACCGAAACTAAAACGAATTGCTAGATACAAGCATACTTGACTAACCAATAATAACTAATGAAAATTACAACTCCACCCCGGGGCCCATCTAGAAACCAAACCCTGAGACAAATCACGCAAAACTTACATATAGAACAAACAAAAACTGAATGAAACAGCAAGAATAAAACTACTACTAAAATAAAACAAGCTCCCCACAATG